AACTCTATTCGTTAGAATGGCTTCCATTGAGTCTCTGCACCTATCCTTTTTTATTCTAGTTTTATACCCTTGTTTTTCCAAAAGAAAGATTTGGCTCAGGATTGCCCATTTTTAATTCCAGGGTTTCTCTGAATTTGGAAGTTACCACTTAGCAGGTTTCCATACCAAGGCTCAATCCAATCAAGTCCGTAGCGTCTACCAATTTCGCCATATCCCCCTTTCCCTTTTCTTTGAGACCAAGATACATTTATAATTTCATCCATCTCTTTCATTTATTTCTTTTTTTGAAACCGTTGAATTCATTATCTAATGATTTCTATATCGAAAAGGCTGCTATTTTCTTTTTTTGACCATCCTATATCAGTTCATTTCTATTGGATAAACCTTGTTTATTTCAATCAGAAATAATTCTATCATTGATGTATTTTCAATTCAAGATGAATAGATATATCCCATATCTATTTTATCTCTCCCTTTCATTTTTACAGTGCGATTTGTAATACTGTAACGTTCGATATTCATTCTTTTTTTTTTTCGTCCTATTTCCTCCTTTTCAAAATGAAACCAGAATAATGTCTCAATCTAATTTAGATTGTATCTTTATCCTTATCTTATTCTTTTCTTAGGACCGATCCGCTATAATGAAATTAACATAATTTACTATCTATAACTGCTTTAGTTAAGCTTTAAGAAAAATTCTATTTATTCTAATTAGAATTCCCAATTGAATTTGATATGATCATATATTATGGTTATGATTGATGAAATATTTTTTAATAATTTATTAATATTACTTTATTATATTTTATATTTATTATTTTTTTATTATTTTCTTTTTTTATTTTAATTATTTCTAAAAGGAACTTAGCTTAGAACTTCGAACTTCTAGCTATAGAACTCTATTAATTAGTTTAGTTCATATGAAATTAATAGCTAAGATCCGACATTTTCCGGAATTCCTATACAATATTTCTATTTGTTACGCAATTTTTCTCTTATGTGAGCCCGCTTAGCTCAGAGGTTAGAGCATCGCATTTGTAATGCGATGGTCATCGGTTCGACTCCGATAGCCGGCTTTTTCTCTATCTATTTTTCCGAGATTGATAATCTCTCCTTTTCTTCAAATAAAATGCTGGATCAGCGATCTATTATGTCGTGGTAACTTGCAATTATTACTAAAAATGGATTAGAGCAATTAGATCTCTACAGAACAAATCATCAAACGGAGCTTCAACTTCCTATATATATATACAAATACAAAAAATCTAGATGTTGATACAATTCATTTTTTTTTGTAGTACTTCATCAGTCGATTTTGCTTTGTTTATCCTTTAGTTCAGTTTAAATTTAGATTTATTGTGTAAAATGAAATTTCAATAAAATAAAAAAAAGGAGTCTTTATGTCTCGTTACCGAGGACCTCGTTTTAAAAAAATACGCCGTCTGGGAGCTTTACCAGGACTAACTAGTAAAAGACCTAGATCCGGAAGTGATCTTAAAAACCAATTGCGTTCTGGGAAAAAATCACAATATCGTATTCGTTTAGAAGAAAAACAGAAATTGCGTTTTCATTATGGTCTGACAGAACGACAATTACTTAGATATGTACATATCGCTGGAAAAGCCAAAGGGTCAACGGGTCAGGTTTTACTACAACTACTTGAAATGCGTTTGGATAACATCCTCTTTCGATTGGGTATGGCTTCGACCATCCCCGGAGCCAGGCAATTGGTTAACCATAGACATATTTTAGTTAATGGTCGTATAGTGGATATACCAAGTTATCGTTGCAAACCCCGAGATACTATTACTGCGAAGGATAACCAAAGATCAAAAGGCCTGATTCAAAATTATATTGCTTCATCCGTCCATGAGGAATTGCCAAAACATTTGACTATTGACTCATTCCAATATAAAGGATTAGTAAATCAAATAATAGATAGTAAATGGATCGGTTTGCAAATAAATGAGTTGTTAGTCGTAGAATATTATTCTCGTCAGACTTGAACCTAACAAAATTAAGAAAGAAAGGTTCATAGAATTTTGTCCCCTTTTCGCCGAACTAAATAGATCTAAGGGCCTTAATCCATCCGCATTTTTTCACCTATCACAAATGGATCAACAGTAGGATTTTTTTCTTTTTTGCTCTTTCCTATTTTATAACCACAATAATTAGGAATAGAGAATTTCTATCAAATAAGGGTCTTATTGCTGGAATAATGGTTTCAATTGTTATTTGATTTGATACATTGTGGTCGATAACATTGGTGAATTAACAGAAACGGAAAGAGAGGGATTCGAACCCTCGGTAAACAAAAGCCTACATAGCAGTTCCAATGCTACGCCTTGAACCACTCGGCCATCTCTCCTACATAATCTTATTATTGACCAGAAACTGAGTGAATAGCGAGTTATTCATATTACTGCAGTACAGGTACGACCGATCACTAGTTCCATAGGAAGAATTCCTTTCCCATTTAATATTTCTCAACAAAAACTTCTCTCATTCATCAGCTACCCCGCGGATCTATTCCAAATTTATGAATCGTCCCATGGATTTTGATATTTCGATTGTATGGCGTGGTGTATACACGTTATGCAAACAGAAGGTATGGTTACTCTACTCTATTTTTTCATGGAATGATTATTCCATTCTTTTTTCTCTTTGGATCATAACCAAATCAAAACTTCTCGAGTTATCAGAATCTGTAGTAAAAAAAGTCCTTGGTTATTTAACTTAGATGAATTGGTTATTTAACTTAGATGAAATAGTAATAGTTCCGCTCATTGGTATACTACAAAAATGGGAATGAAATCAATCTGATTCCAATATCTCATATCTTTCCCAAACAAAAGGGGACAATTTAAGTGGAAAGCCCATATCTATTTAATATCTATTTATTAGAATAAAATTAGTCTGTTTTTATGTTATTTCGTACTGTATAATTCCTTTGCTTTGTTTGTGGGATCATTTTCCCCAGGGGTAATGAAAAGAATTCTAGAATGGATTGCTAATTATGCCTAGATCTAATATAAATGGAAATTTTATTGATAAGACCTCTTCAATTGTAGCCAATATCTTATTACGAATAATTCCGACAACTTCAGGAGAAAAAAAGGCATTTACCTATTACAGAGATGGTGCGATTTGATTCTTTTTTCTTGTTTTTTTTAGCCCTCACCTCAGTCTTACGAGAAAGAGACGCGGTTCGGTATAGAAAGAACGAAATTCTTGAAATAAACCTACGCTCGGTGAAGGTGAAGTTTGGAGATAGAACAATTCCTTCTATCGTGTATCCTCGATTGATGCAGCCTCAGATGTTTCAATTGTTGATTTGAGTATTGAGCGAAAGGTTACACCTATGGGTTCTGTATTGCGGGTCAATCCTACACTACATCAGTACCAATAGACGGCATAAGGGAAAAAGCACTACACCTAGGAATCAACAACACAAAAACTTTGTTATAAATTCCCCCTTTCCTTATCGGTATCGGGACTAACAAGAATGGTTGGGACAACAAACATCCATCTCGTTTGTACTTTGGATACCCGTATAACCATCAAAGATCGTTGAAGTGACTAATTCCTGGAAATAGAAGGCGTTGAGAACAAAGAAATTGTTGGAGTTACCATTTATATCTAACACTAATATGATTGGTGTTAAGAAAAAACCTCTTGCGGGAAGGCTGGCTAGAGATTTCTTGTAAAAATACTAGTTCCTTTCAGTTCATAATGAGATGAGAATAGTTCAATTTTTATTCTATGGATTATTCCCCTTAGTACTATGCGCAGAAGGGAGGAGCCGTATGAGATGAAAATCTCATGTACGGTTCTGGAACGGAGATTTTTTGAATAGAATGAACGACCGTAACGGATGTTGGCTCAATCCGAAGGAAATTATGCGGAAGCTTTACAGAATTATTATGAAGCTACGCGACCAGAAATTGATCCCTATGATCGAAGTTATATACTCTATAACATAGGCCTTATACACACAAGCAATGGAGAGCATACAAAGGCTTTGGAATATTATTTCCGGGCACTAGAACGAAACCCATTCTTACCACAAGCTTTTAATAATATGGCCGTGATCTGTCATTACGTGCGACTATCTCCACTATAGAAATAAGGAAAAAAAGCAAAGATCAAATTGGCTAGTAAATACTAGAAAAAATAGGCTTTCTACATAATGCATCGTCCAAAGCAACGATTTTTATCAGCTGTAGCAAGGAAAGAGACTTCACGAGAACCAAAATAGGAAGAAAAAAAAATGAGTGCAGCCTATATACTATATTCTATGGATAAAGGATCAAATTGATAGAGAAAGCACCGTAAAGATCAATTAGCGAGCTATTGAGTCGATACAGTTAAGAACTGCTTACTTATGTCATGATATGGGACAAAAGTTAGGAATCAACTTATGTAATAGAGTCAATCCACTAAGGTATTAAGCAGCGGTGTAGCATCAGATCCCAAAGATAGTAAGTTCTTTTTTCTTATGGAAAAAAGTCTTTTTCAAAGATTCTATATGAATTCCATATATGAAACCGAGATAGTTACCTTTCAGAAAATTCTAACGATATTGTGGGGATACCTATGCTTCATTCTTCTGAAGGTGGGAGAAAAGATCAAACTGATTCTGATTATTGATCAAAATTAGGGTTTGAAACTTATGTAATTAACTTCTTCTGGTTAACCCAAGAAAAAATGGGATAGGTTTATGAGAAATCTAATTCAGTTAGCATAGGGTAGATTAAGATAGGACACAAAAAGAATCGATTTTTGAGCCGTATGAGATAGGAAACTCTCAAGTACGGTTCTAAGGGAAGGAACCACCTATTCCGACCGGGGAGAACAGGCCATTCTACAGGGTGATTCTGAAATTGCGGAAGCTTGGTCCGATCAAGCTGCTGAGTATTGGAAACAAGCTATAGCGCTTACTCCAGGTAATTATATTGAAGCACATAATTGGTTGAAAATCACGAAGCGCTTCGAATAAA